GTCCATGTAGCTTAAAACAAAGCGAGGCACTGAAAATGCCTAAATGAACCCAAGAGGCTCCGTGAACACATAGGTCTGGTCCCAGCCTTACTATTAATTTACAGCAAATTTACACATGCAAGTATCAGCACCCCAGTGAGAATGCCCTCTAGCTCTTTACTAGATCAAAAGGAGCAAGCATCAAGCACACTAACCATACCAGTAGCTCATAACGCTTTGCTCAACCACACCCCCACGGGATACAGCAGTGATAAAAATTAAGCAATAAGCGAAAGCTCGACTAAGTTATGCTGTCCTATAGGGTCGGTAAATTTCGTGCCAGCAACCGCGGTCATACGATTGACCCAAATTAATAGCCTGCGGCGTAAAGCGTGTTTAGAGTAAAACTACTAATAAAGTTAAATTTTTACTATGCTGTAAAAAGCCCCAGTTAAAATAAAAATACCCCACGAAAGTGACTTTAACAAACCCGAACACACGATAGCCAGGACCCAAACTGGGATTAGATACCCCACTATGCCTGGCCCTAAACCAAAACAGTTCATAAACAAAACTGCTCGCCAGAGTACTACTAGCAACAGCTTAAAACTCAAGGGACTTGGCGGTGCTTTACATCCCTCTAGAGGAGCCTGTTCTGTAATCGATAAACCCCGTTACACCTCACCACCCCTTGCTAATACAGCCTATATACCGCCATCTTCAGCAGACCCTAACAAGGAACCAAAGTGAGCACAATAATACGCACAAAAACGTTAGGTCAAGGTGTAGCCTATGAGGTGGGAAGAAATGGGCTACATTTTCTAAGACTAGAACATCCACAAAAACCTTAATGAAACACCCTTAAGCATAAGGCGGATTTAGCAGTAAGCTAGGAATAGAGAGCCTAGCTGAACCGGGCTATAAAGCACGCACACACCGCCCGTCACCCTCTTCAATTATCAAAACTCAACGGTAACACCCTACCCACTCAACCACAATATGAGAAGAGACAAGTCGTAACAAGGTAAACATACTGGAAAGTGTGTTTGGACAACCAAAGTGTAGCTTAAACAAAGCATCCGGCTTACACCCTGAAGATTTCAGATACACTGACCACTTTGAACCAAACCTAGCCCGAAAACCACCAAACACAACTACCACACAACAATTAAACAAAACATTTATCTGACATTCAAAGTATAGGAGATAGAAATTCTATAATGGCGCCATAGAAAAAGTACCGCAAGGGAAAGATGAAAGACCACTTCACAGTACAAAACAGCAAAGACTAACACTTTTACCTTTTGCATAATGAACTAACCAGAACACCCTTGGCAAAGAGCACTTCAGTCAAGCACCCCGAAACCAAGCGAGCTACTTATGGACAGCAAGCAGAGCCAACTCGTCTATGTTGCAAAATAGTGAGAAGATCTGTAAGTAGAGGTGAAAGACCAATCGAGCCTGGTGATAGCTGGTTGTCCAAGACAGAATATTAGTTCAACTTAAAATTTACCCCAAGAACCTATCCCTAGATCTAGACCCACTGTAAATTTTAAATATAGTCAATAGAGGTACAGCTCTATTGAAATAAGGACTAAGCCTCAAATAGAGAGTAAGCCACAACCATAGCCCATTGTTGGCCTAAAAGCAGCCACCAATAAAGATAGCGTTAAAGCTCAAAAACCATAACCCACCCAAATCCCACAAACCACCAAGCCAACTCCTAACACATAACACTGGACCAATCTATTACTCAATAGAAGAAATAATGTTAGCATCAGTAACAAGAACATTTTCTCCGAGCATGAGCATACATCAGAACGGATACCCCACTGACAATTAACAGAAAGGCAACTACAACCCACCACCCAGTGACATGCCCCATCCACTGTTAATCCAACACAGGCATGCACACCGGAAAGATCCAAAGAAATAGAAGGAACTCGGCAAACACGAATCCCGCCTGTTTACCAAAAACATCACCTCTAGCATTACAATTATTAGAGGCACCGCCTGCCCAGTGACACATGTTCAACGGCCGCGGTACCCTGACCGTGCAAAGGTAGCATAATCACTTGTTCTCTAATTAAGGACCCGTATGAATGGCCAAACGAGGATTCAACTGTCTCCTATTTCCAATCAGTGAAATTGACCCTCCCGTGAAGAGGCGGGAATAAACATATAAGACGAGAAGACCCTGCGGAGCTTAAATTAATCAGCCCAACAGCAACAGTCCATTACCCAACAGGAACAAACAAATGCAGCCTGGGCTGCCAATTTTGGTTGGGGTGACCTCGGAGCAAAACAAACCCTCCGAATGATAAGCACCAAGACCCACAAGTCAAAGTCCATTATATCACTTATTGACCCAAAAAATTGACCAACGGAACCAGTTACCCCAGGGATAACAGCGCAATCCTATTACAGAGCCCATATCGACAATAGGGTTTACGACCTCGATGTTGGATCAGGACATCCTAATGGTGCAGCCGCTATTAAAGGTTCGTTTGTTCAACGATTAAAGTCCTACGTGATCTGAGTTCAGACCGGAGCAATCCAGGTCGGTTTCTATCTATAACTGATTTCTCCCAGTACGAAAGGACAAGAGAAATAAGGCCCACTTCACTCACGCGCCTTAGATCTTAATAGATGAAGTTAATCTAAATCTAAATCACCCGCACTAAACACGCCCTAAATCAGGGCCTTGTTAAGATGGCAGAGACAGGTAATTGCGTAAGACTTAAACCTTTATAACCAGAGGTTCAACTCCTCTTCTTAACACTATGTTCCTAATAAACATTCTATGTCTAATCATCCCCATCCTCCTAGCAATAGCCTTCCTGACACTAGTTGAACGAAAAATCTTAGGCTACATGCAACTTCGCAAAGGCCCAAACATCGTGGGACCATACGGCCTACTCCAACCGATCGCCGACGCAATTAAACTATTTATCAAAGAACCCCTACGACCACTAACGTCATCAAAACCTATATTCATTCTAGCCCCCACACTTGCTTTCTCCCTAGCCCTATCCCTATGAATCCCGGTACCAATGCCGCATCCACTCATTAACCTAAACCTAGGCGTACTATTTATCCTAGCCCTCTCCAGCCTAGCAGTGTACTCAATCCTATGATCTGGGTGGGCCTCCAACTCAAAATATGCCCTTATCGGAGCCCTACGGGCAGTAGCACAAACAATCTCCTACGAAGTAACCCTAGCCATCATCCTACTATCAGTCATAATAATAAATGGCTCATTCACACTATCCGCCCTAACCACAACCCAAGAACACCTATGACTCATCTTTCCACTATGACCCCTAGCAATAATATGATTCATCTCAACATTAGCAGAAACAAATCGAGCACCATTTGACCTCACCGAGGGCGAATCCGAACTAGTATCTGGCTTCAACGTTGAATACGCAGCAGGACCATTCGCCCTATTCTTCATGGCCGAATACACTAACATCATCATAATAAACGCATTAACGACAACCCTATTCCTGGGCGCCCTGCACAACCCCCTATTCCCAGAGCTATTCACAGTGAACTTCATTACAAAAACCCTACTCCTCACCATCACATTCCTGTGAGTACGAGCATCATACCCACGATTCCGCTATGACCAATTAATACACCTTCTATGAAAAAGCTTCCTGCCACTAACCTTGGCATTATGCATACTTCACGTATCTACCCCAGCAATATCCGCAGGAATCCCCCCACACATATAGGAGTATGTCTGACAAAAGAATTACTTTGATAGAGTAAAACATAGAGGTTATAACCCTCTTACTCCTAGAGTCGTAGGATTTGAACCTCCACCTGAGAACTCAAAAATCTCCGTGCTACCATGTTACACCACACTCTAAGTAAGGTCAGCTAACCAAGCTATCGGGCCCATACCCCGAAAATGTAGGTTCACAACCTTCCCATACTAATAAACCCAATTATTTTCACCATCCTCCTACTCAACCTATTCCTAGGGACTGTAATCACAATAATCAGCTCCCATTGGCTACTAATCTGAATAGGACTTGAAATAAACATATTCTCCATAATTCCAATCCTAATAATCAAACCAAGCCCCCGATCTACAGAAGCAGCCACCAAATACTTCCTAACCCAAGCAACAGCATCCATACTCCTAATACTAGCCGTAATCATCAACCTAACCTATTCAGGCCAGTGAACAATCATAAAAATACTTAATCCCATAGCATCCTACACTATAACTGCAGCACTAGCTATAAAACTAGGACTCGCCCCATTCCACTTCTGAGTCCCAGAAGTAACCCAAGGAACCCCACTAATACCTGGCATAATCCTCCTCACATGACAAAAACTCGCTCCAATAACAATCATATACCAAATCCATTCAACCATCAACTTCAACATAATCCTCACCATAGCCATCCTATCGATCATAGTTGGAGGGTGAGGGGGCCTGAACCAAACACAGCTACGAAAAATCATAGCCTATTCATCTATCGCACACATGGGATGAATAACATCCATCATCTCATTTAACCCATCACTCACAATCCTAAACCTAGTGATCTACCTAACCATAACAATCACAATATTCATCCTATTCATCAACAACTCATCCACCACTACCCTATCAATATCCCACATATGAAACAAAACCCCAATCCTAACTACCATAACTCTAACAACACTACTATCGATAGGAGGACTCCCACCACTATCAGGTTTTATCCCAAAATGAATGATTATTCAAGAACTTACAAAAAACAACATAATCCTACTTCCAACCGTAATGGCCATACTAGCACTACTAAATCTCTACTTCTACATACGACTAATCTATTCAACATCACTAACCATATTCCCATCAACCAACAATATAAAAATAAAATGAAAAATCAAATCAACAAAATTTCCACCCCTAACACCAACCCTCATCATCCTATCTACAATAATGATTCCACTAACCCCAATAGTAATCGTCCTAAACTAGGGATTTAGGTTAAACATAGACCAAGAGCCTTCAAAGCTCTAAGCAAGTATAAACTACTTAACCCCTGAACTAAGGATTGCGAGACCACACCTCACATCTCCTGGACGCAAACCAGACACTTTAACTAAGCTAAATCCTCGCTAGATTGATGGGCTCCAACCCCATGAAACTTTAGTTAACAGCTAAACGCCTTAAACACCTGGCTTCAATCTACTTCTCCCGCCGTAAGAAAAAAAGGCGGGAGAAGCCCCGGCAGCGTCTAAGGCTGCTTCTTTGAATTTGCAATTCAAATACGTCTCGGAGCCTTGGCAAAAAAAGGACTAAACCTTTGTCTTTAGATTTACAGTCTAATGCTTACTCAGCCATTTTACCTATGTTCGTTACACGGTGATTCTTCTCGACAAATCACAAAGATATTGGAACCCTATACTTACTATTCGGTGCTTGAGCTGGAATAGTAGGCACCGCCTTAAGCCTACTAATTCGAGCTGAACTAGGCCAGCCGGGAACACTGCTAGGGGATGACCAAATTTACAATGTAATCGTAACCGCCCACGCATTCGTCATAATCTTCTTTATGGTGATACCCATTATAATTGGCGGATTTGGCAACTGACTAGTGCCCCTAATAATTGGTGCCCCAGACATGGCATTCCCACGAATAAATAATATGAGCTTTTGACTTCTTCCCCCTTCATTCCTACTTCTACTAGCCTCATCAATGGTGGAGGCCGGAGCAGGGACAGGCTGAACAGTATACCCACCCCTAGCAGGGAACCTAGCCCATGCGGGGGCATCCGTAGACCTCACTATCTTCTCGTTACACCTAGCAGGAATCTCATCCATCCTGGGGGCAATTAACTTTATCACCACCATCATCAACATAAAACCCCCTGCCATAACCCAGTACCAAACCCCACTGTTCGTATGGTCAGTTCTCATTACAGCAGTACTCCTACTGCTCTCACTACCAGTCCTGGCCGCTGGTATCACTATGCTACTAACAGATCGAAACCTCAACACCACATTTTTCGACCCTGCTGGTGGAGGCGACCCAATTCTTTATCAGCATCTATTTTGATTCTTTGGGCACCCAGAAGTATATATTCTTATCTTACCAGGATTCGGCATAATCTCACACATCGTCACCTACTACTCCGGCAAAAAAGAACCATTCGGCTATATAGGGATAGTGTGAGCCATAATATCAATTGGCTTCCTAGGTTTCATCGTATGGGCCCACCACATGTTTACAGTGGGCATAGACGTAGATACACGAGCCTACTTTACATCCGCCACAATAATCATCGCCATCCCAACCGGGGTAAAAGTGTTTAGTTGATTAGCCACACTACACGGAGGAAACATCAAATGATCCCCAGCTATACTATGAGCCCTAGGCTTCATTTTTCTATTTACAGTAGGAGGCCTTACAGGAATTGTCCTGGCCAATTCATCCTTAGACATCGTCCTGCACGACACTTATTACGTAGTAGCCCATTTCCACTACGTACTATCCATAGGGGCTGTATTCGCCATTATGGGTGGCTTCGTTCACTGATTCCCTCTATTCACAGGCTACACCCTGAACCTAACGTGAGCTAAAATCCACTTCATCATCATATTTGTTGGCGTAAATCTAACATTCTTCCCCCAACACTTCCTAGGCCTGTCGGGCATGCCACGACGATACTCTGACTACCCAGACGCATATACAACATGAAATACGGTGTCATCTATAGGTTCTTTTATCTCACTCACAGCAGTTATACTAATAGTCTTTATCATCTGAGAAGCATTCGCGTCCAAACGGGAAGTGTCAACAATTGAACTAACATCAACCAACATCGAATGACTACACGGCTGCCCCCCACCGTACCACACGTTCGAAGAGCCCGCCTACGTAAAAGTATAGCCGAGAGAGGAAGGAATCGAACCCCCAAAAACCGGTTTCAAGCCAGCCTCATAGCCTCTATGGCTCTCTCCTCATGAGGCATTAATAAAACAATTATGTAACTTTGTCAAAGTTAAATTATAGGTTGAAACCCTTTATGTCTCCATGCCCTACCCGCTCCAACTAGGATTTCAAGATGCCACATCACCTATCATGGAAGAACTGCTACACTTCCACGATCACACACTGATAATTGTCTTTCTAATCAGCTCTCTAGTACTTTACATCATTACACTTATATTGACAACAAAACTCACCCATACAAGCACAATGGACGCACAAGAAGTAGAAACAGTGTGAACTATCCTCCCCGCCATTATTCTAATCCTAATCGCACTTCCATCCCTACGAATTCTCTACATAATAGACGAAATTAACAACCCACTACTAACTATCAAAGCCATGGGGCACCAATGATACTGAAGCTATGAATACACAGACTACAACGACCTAAGTTTCGACTCATATATAATCCCAACTACGGACCTAAAACCAGGAGAACTCCGACTATTAGAAGTAGACAACCGACTCGTTCTACCAATGGAACTACCAATCCGCATACTTATCTCATCAGAAGACGTCTTACACTCATGAGCCGTCCCATCCCTGGGCCTTAAAACAGACGCAATCCCCGGCCGATTGAACCAAGCAACACTAATGTCCACTCGACCAGGGCTATACTACGGCCAATGCTCAGAAATTTGCGGCTCAAACCACAGCTTCATGCCTATCGTCCTGGAGATAGTCCCACTAAAACACTTCGAAGACTGATCAACATCAATACTTTAAACTCCTTGAGATGCTAAAGTAGCATTAACCTTTTAAGTTAAAGACTGAGAGTGTAGTAAATCTCTCCTCAATGAAATGCCTCAACTGGACACATCCACATGATTTACCATCATCACATCAATACTCCTATCACTATTTATCCTCATACAATTAAAATTCACCAAGCATGGCTTATTCTCCCAACCGCAACCCACTACAACAGAGAAACAAAAACACGCAACCCCCTGAGAAACTAAATGAACGAAAACCTATTTGCCTCATTCGCTGCACCTACAATAATAGGACTGCCAGTAGTCATACTAATTATCATATTCCCAAGCATTCTATTCCCAGCCCCCAAACGTCTGATTAATAACCGAATCGTAGCCATTCAACAATGGCTAGTCAACATGATTATAAAACAAATAATGAATATTCACAACACCAAAGGACGCACATGGGCACTTATACTAGTATCTCTCATCACCTTTATTGGAACAACAAACTTACTAGGCCTCTTACCACATACATTCACCCCAACCACCCAATTATCCATAAACTTGGCAATAGCAATCCCCCTATGAGCTGGCACAGTAATCGTGGGTTTCCGCCATAAAACCAAAGCTTCACTAGCCCACTTCTTGCCACAGGGAACCCCCATCCCCTTAATCCCCATATTAGTCATCATCGAGACCATTAGCCTATTTATTCAACCAATAGCCCTGGCCGTCCGACTAACCGCCAACATCACGGCGGGCCACCTACTTATTCACCTAATTGGTGGCGCCACTCTTGCACTAATATCCATCAGCCCCATAACAGCCTCAATTACATTTATCATCCTCATCCTGCTCACAATTCTAGAATTCGCCGTAGCACTTATCCAAGCCTATGTCTTTACACTCCTAGTAAGCCTATACCTACACGACAATACCTAATGACCCACCAAACACATGCCTACCACATGGTAAACCCAAGCCCTTGGCCACTCACAGGAGCACTGTCCGCCCTACTAATAACATCAGGCTTAACCATATGATTCCACTTCAACTCAATAACTCTACTAATACTAGGCCTAACCACCAACTTTTTAACAATATACCAATGGTGACGAGACGTGGTCCGAGAAAGCACATTCCAAGGCCACCACACAATTATCGTACAAAAGGGGCTACGATACGGTATAGTCCTATTCATCGTATCCGAAGTCTTCTTCTTCGCAGGCTTCTTCTGAGCCTTTTACCACTCTAGCCTTGCCCCAACACCAGAACTAGGCGGCTGCTGACCACCAACAGGAATTCACCCGCTGAATCCACTTGAAGTCCCACTCTTAAACACCTCAGTTCTCCTGGCTTCAGGCGTGTCTATCACATGAGCCCATCACAGCCTAATAGAAGGCCACCGAAAACACATGCTCCAAGCCCTATTTATTACCATTGCCTTAGGAGTATACTTCACCTTACTACAAGCATCAGAATACTTCGAGGCACCGTTTACAATCTCCGACGGCGTCTACGGATCCACCTTCTTCGTAGCAACAGGATTTCACGGACTTCACGTAATTATTGGTTCCTCATTCCTAATCGTATGCTTCGTACGACAGCTAAAATACCACTTCACATCTAACCACCATTTCGGATTTGAAGCCGCCGCCTGATACTGACACTTCGTAGACGTAGTATGGCTATTCCTTTATGTGTCCATCTACTGATGAGGATCTTGTTCTATTAGTATTAGACAGTACAATTGACTTCCAATCAATTAGTTTCGGTATAAATCCGAAATAGAACAATAAATATAGTCATAGCCTTAATCATCAATACCTCCCTATCCTCCCTGCTTGTCCTCATCGCATTCTGACTCCCACAACTAAACGTATACACAGAAAAATCAAGTCCATACGAATGCGGCTTTGACCCTATAGGATCGGCCCGACTCCCATTCTCAATAAAATTTTTCCTGGTAGCCATCACGTTCCTATTGTTTGACCTAGAAATTGCTCTCCTGCTACCACTACCATGAGCTTCCCAAGCCAACTACCTCACCCCCATACTAACCACAGCCCTGTTCCTCATCTCACTCCTAGCATTAGGACTAGCCTATGAATGACTTCAAAAAGGACTAGAATGAACTGAATATGGTAGCTAGTTTAATTCAAAATAACTGATTTCGACTCAATAGACTATGATTTATCTCATAGCTACCACATGCCATCAATCTACGCGAATGTACTCGTAGCTTTCATAATAGCCCTAACAGGACTCCTAGTGTACCGATCACATATGATATCATCACTACTATGCCTAGAGGGCATGATATTATCTTTATTTGTTCTAAGTACCCTAATAATCCTAAACATCCACTTCACTATGTCTGCCATAATACCGATCATCCTAATAGTATTCGCTGCCTGCGAAGCCGCCGTAGGACTGGCCCTGCTAGTAATAGTATCCAACACATACGGTCTGGACCACGTACAAAACCTAAATTTACTACAATGCTAAAACTAATCGTCCCTACTCTTATACTCATCCCCTTAACTTGACTTTCCAAAAAAACCATACTCTGAATTAACACAACAAGTCATAGCATCCTAATCAGCCTTATCAGCCTTTCCATGCTCTTCCAAACAACCGCATCCAACCTCAACTTCTCACCAACATTTTTCGCCGACCCACTTTCAACACCACTAGTTATTCTCACCACATGACTACTACCACTAATAATTATCGCCAGCCAGTCTCACCTAGCCAAAGAAAATACAACTCGAAAAAAACTATATATCTCAATGCTCATTTCACTCCAAGCGCTACTAATCATAACATTCACCGCCACAGAACTAATCCTGTTCTACATCTTATTTGAGGCTACACTGATCCCAACCCTCATTATCATCACACGATGAGGAAATCAAGCAGAACGACTAAACGCAGGTTACTACTTCTTATTCTACACACTAGCCGGATCCCTACCCCTATTAGTTATCTTAATTTATATACAGAACACCGTTGGCTCGCTAAACCTACTCATCATCCAATACTGAACTCCAACACTACCACACTCCTGAACATCAAAACTTATATGACTAGCATGCATAATAGCATTTATAGTAAAAATACCACTCTATGGCTTACACCTCTGGCTACCAAAGGCACACGTAGAAGCACCTATCGCAGGGTCAATAGTACTGGCGGCCATCCTGCTAAAACTAGGAGGGTACGGCATAATACGAATTTCAATAATCTTAGACCCCACCTCAGAGCATATAGCCTACCCATTCATAATACTATCACTATGAGGTATAGTAATAACCAGCTCAATCTGTCTGCGCCAAACGGATCTAAAATCACTAATCGCCTACTCATCCGTTAGCCATATAGCTCTAGTAATCATAGCTATCCTCATCCAAACACCCTGAAGCTTCATAGGAGCCACAGCACTAATAATCGCACATGGCCTAACCTCCTCACTACTATTCTGCTTAGCTAATACCAATTACGAACGAACCCACAGCCGCACTATAATTCTAGCCCGAGGACTACAAACTTTCCTACCCCTAATGGCATCATGATGACTTCTAGCAAGTCTAAGTAACCTAGCCCTACCCCCCACAATTAACCTAATCGGAGAACTATTCGTAGTCATCACAACATTCACCTGATCACACCTCACAATTATACTCATAGGACTCAATATACTAATCACAGCCCTATACTCACTCTACATACTTATTACTACCCAGCGGGGCAAATTTACCCACCATATCCACACCATTAAACCAACATTCACCCGAGAAAACACCCTCATACTAATACACCTCCTACCAATTCTACTACTTTCAATCAACCCTAAAATCATCCTAGGCCCATTATATTGTGAATATAGTTTACCAAAAACCCTAGGCTGTGAACCTAGTAACAGAATCTAACCATTCTTATTCACCAAGAAAGTACTACAAGAGCTGCTAACTCCTGTTCACCACGTATGACTAACGTGGCTTTCTTACTTTTATAGGATAACAGTAATCCGTTGGTCTTAGGAACCAAAAACTTGGTGCAAATCCAAATAAAAGTAATCAATCTAGCAACCCTCTTAACCATTGTAACCCTCCTCGTTCTTACAATCCCAATCACACTATCCTTCTTCAAAACATACAAAACGAAGGCCTACCCCTACTACGTAACAACCTCCATCTCATACGCATTCTTAACCAGCATGATCCCCGCAACAATTTTCCTACAATCAGGACAAGAAATATTCATCTCAAACTGACACTGAATAACAGCACAAACCGTAAAACTATCCCTAAGCTTCAAACTAGACTTCTTCTCACTTATCTTCGTACCAATTGCATTATTTGTTACCTGAGCCATCATAGAATTCTCACTGTGATACATGCATTCAGACCCCCACATTAACCGATTCTTCAAGTACCTCCTCTTATTCCTAATCACAATAATCATTTTAGTAACCGCCAACAACATATTCCAACTTTTCATTGGGTGGGAGGGAGTGGGAATTATATCATTCCTACTAATTGGATGATGACACGGTCGAGCAGACGCCAACACCGCAGCCCTGCAAGCAGTCTTATACAACCGAATCGGAGACATCGGCTTCATTATAACAATAGCATGATTCCTCATACACCTAAACTCATGAGACCTACAACAAATCTTCACACTAAACCCCAACAACCCCCTACCACTAGTCGGACTCCTACTAGCCGCAGCCGGAAAATCCGCTCAATTCGGACTACACCCATGACTACCATCAGCCATAGAAGGACCAACCCCAGTATCCGCCCTACTGCACTCCAGCACCATAGTGGTAGCAGGAGTTTTCCTACTAGTACGCTTTCACCCCCTCCTACAAAATAACCCCCTCATGCTAACACTCACCCTATGCCTAGGAGCCATCACCACCCTATTCACCGCTATCTGCGCCCTAACACAAAACGACATTAAAAAAATTATTGCCTTCTCCACCTCAAGCCAACTTGGTCTAATAGTAGTCACCATCGGACTAAATCAACCTCACCTAGCATTCCTTCATATCTGCATACACGCATTCTTCAAGGCCATGCTATTTATATGCTCCGGATCCATTATCCACAGCCTAAATAATGAACAAGACATTCGAAAAATAGGCGGACTACTAAAAGCCATACCTTTTACCTCAACCGCCCTCCTCATTGGAAGCTTAGCACTGACAGGAATACCATTTCTCACCGGCTTTTATTCCAAAGACCTCATCATCGAGGCAGCAAATACATCCTACTCAAACGCCTGAGCCCTTTTAATTACTCTAATTGCCACTTCCTTCACAGCCATATACAGCACCCGACTTATCTTCTTCACCCTACTCGGCCAACCACGATTCCCTACTCTAATCCTAATTAATGAAAACAACCCAACTCTACTAAACCCAATCAAACGACTGGCACTAGGTAGCATTTTCGCTGGCTTCCTAATCTCAAACTCTATCCCACCACTATTGACGCCACAAACCACAATACCAAACCACCTAAAACTGACAGCACTTGCTGTCACAATTACAGGATTTGCCCTAGCAATAGAACTAAACCAAATAACACTTAACCTCCAAACCAATCGCCCAACACACCCACACTCATTCTCTTCTCTCCTAGGATTCTACCCAAACACCATACACCGAGCGGCCCCATACTACAGCTTATTAATAAGCCAAAACCTAGCATCACTCCTAGATCTGGTCTGACTAGAAAAAATCATCCCAAAAAGCATTTCCCAACTCCAACTATCAGCAGCCATGATTACATCCAACCAAAAAGGGTTAATTAAATTATACTTCCTATCCTTCCTAATTTCCCTATGTCTGGCTATACTACTTTTCCTCTAACGCCCACGAGTAATCTCAATCACAATGAAAATACTCACAAACAAAGACCACCCAGCCAAAACCACCAGTCAGCTACCATAGCTATACAAAGCTGAACCACCAACAAAATCTTCACGAACCAAAGTTAAATCACTACCCCCTAAAACAACCCAATCCTCCATATCCTTCAAACTACAAAACACCAACCCTATACCATTATCACTCGCCAGCCAAACAACCACCAACGCCTCAAACACCAGACCCACGAGCAAGCCGCCTAAAATAACAACATTAGATCCTCAAGCCTCAGGGTACTCCTCCGTGGCCATCGCGGTAGTATAACCAAACACCACCAACATACCCCCTAAGTAAACCAAAAATACCATCAACCCCAAAAAAGACCCACCCATACACATTACAATACCACACCCAACCCCACCCCCCACAATTAACCCTAAACCACCATAAATAGGAGATGGTTTTGAAGAAAAACCAATGAAACTAATAACAAACACCACAGTTAACAAGAACACCATATATATCATAGTTCCTGCATGGGACCAACCATGACCAATGATATGAAAAACCACCGTTGTAAATTCAACTACAAGAACCAATGACCAACATTCGCAAAAACCACCCACTTTTCAAAATCATTAATGATTCATTCATCGACCTCCCAACACCAACAAGCATCTCATCCTGATGAAACTTCGGCTCATTATTAGGCATCTGCCTAATCATTCAAATCCTCACAGGCTTATTCCTAGCCATACACTACACATCAGACACAACCACCGCCTTCTCATCCGTCACCCACATCTGCCGAGACGTAAACTACGGATGACTTATCCGTTACCTACACGCCAACGGAGCATCACTATTTTTCATGTGCCTATATATCCACGTAGGCCGAGGACTATACTATGGATCCTACCTATTTACAGAGACTTGAAATATTGGCGTTATCCTGCTCCTAACAGTCATAGCAACCGCGTTCATAGGCTACGTCCTCCCATGAGGCCAAATATCGTTCTGAGGAGCCACGGTCATTACAAACCTTTTATCAGCCATCCCATACATCGGAACAGACCTTGTAGAGTGAATCTGAGGGGGCTTCTCAGTGGACAAAGCCACTCTGACACGATTCTTCGCCTTCCATTTCATCCTACCATTCGTCGTAACAGCCATCGCGGTGGTCCACTTGCTATTCCTACATGAAACAGGGTCCAACAATCCAACAGGCATCTCATCAAGCATAGATTCAATCCCATTCCACCCATACTACACCATCAAAGACATCCTAGGCCTATTCTTCACAACCCTTTTACTAATAACCCTAGTACTATTTACCCCAGACCTCCTAGGAGACCCAGACAACTACACTCCCGCAAACCCCCTAAGCACACCCCCTCACATCAAGCCAGAATGATACTTCCTATTCGCCTATGCAATCCTACGATCAATCCCCAATAAACTAGGAGGGGTACTGGCCCTAATCTGCTCCATCCTTGTCTTAGCCATTATCCCCATACTTCACACAGCAAAACAACGAAGCTTAATATTCCGGCCCATCAGTCAATGCCTCTTCTGAACACTAGTCGCCAATTTACTTATCCTAACATGAATCGGGGGCCAACCAGTAGAACACCCATTTATCATCATTGGCCAAGTAGCCTCAATCTCATACTTCACCATTATCCTTGTTCTAATACCTTTAGCCGGACTTATTGAGAACAAACTTATAAAATGAAGACAGCCCCAGTAGTATAACGATTACCATGGTCTTGTAAACCATAAATGAAGCAAATCGCTTCCTAGGACACTCAAGGAGGAAACACACCATCGCTCCACCATCAACTCCCAAAGCTGACATTCTAGTTAAACTACTCCTTGCAAAAACCCCTGCAACAAAACAACTGACCAGTAGTACCTCTGCACGATTATATTCTATGTATAATCGTGCATACACTTACTTACCCCATGCATATCATACCATACTACATATTAATAATCTTACATAGCACATTCTATGTATAATCGTACATACACTTACTTACCCCATGCATATCATACCATACTACATATTAATAATCTTACATAGCACATTCTATGTATAATCGTACATACACTTATTTACCCCATGCATATCATACTATACTACACATTAATAATCTTACATAGCACATTCTATGTATAATCGTACATACACTTACTTACCCCATGCATATCATACCATACTACATATTAATAATCTTACATAGCACATTCTATGTATAATCGTACATACACTTATTTACCCCATGCATATCATAACATACCATAAACTAATAATCTTACATAATACATCCTATGTATAATCGTACATACACCTATTTACCCCATGCAGATCATATAAGGCATTGTGTCAGTAAAACGTCGTACACGAACCTCCTCCAACCGGGGTCCCTTGACCACCAACTCCCGAGAAACCAGCAACCCGCCAAGCACGTGTCCCTCTCCTCGCTCCGGGCCCATAAACCGTGGGGGTTTCTAAACTGAAACTATATCTGGCATCTGGTTCTTTCTTCAGGGCCATCTCACCTAAAATCGCCCACTCATTCCCCTTAAATAAGACATCTCGATGGACTTATTACTAACCAACCGTGATCTGGCATCGTCTGGGCGGCCATACATTTGGTATTTTTTTTTTTGGGGGGGGGGAAATCGCACCGACTCACCTACGGCCTCAAACCGGCCTCGACGCAGTCAATTAACTTGTAGCTGGACTTACAATGGAACAGTGGCCTCTCAGCATCGCCGATCATGCAACACATTACAGTCCATGGTCACAGGACATAGAACTGATAAATCCACATTCGTCTAACACTCCAACATCCGGTTGATATTGATTTCCTAACGCTCGCGAGTTTCAAGGTGTTATTCAGTCCATGGTTACAGGACATAACCGTTACGCGCGCATACGCATACGCATACGCATACGCATACGCATACGCATACGCATACGCATACGCATACGCATACGCATACGCATACGCATACGCATACGCATACGCATACGCATACGCATACGCATACACGCATGTATCATACACTAGTTTCTATTGCCAAACCCCCCCTACCCCCCCTTGCATAAACCATTACTTCCAATACCATTTTTAAAGCCCTACCAAACCCCAAAAATAGGACAATGATATCAAGAAAAACAGCCCAGCAGCACCAAACCACCACCAATGTACCAACACCGCACTGGTTTTAACAAAACCTTCCATTAAAAATCAAAATAAAAATACCGAATTATTATATTGATTATTTTTTACAAAAATTTTCAGCCAAAATCAGGGCAGAAATACAATGAATTATTATACTAGTTATTTTTTTATAAAAATTTTAACCAAAAAATCAAGACAAAAATACAATGAATTATTATACTGATTATTTTTTTTATAAAAATTTTAACCAAAGAATCAAGACAAAAATACAATGAATTTTTGTACCGGTTATTTTTACAAAATCATATACTAAAAACCTGAACAAAAACACAACCCTCCCACCTAACATACC